CGTTAGTTTTTTCTTTAGAGTTTAGGGTTGAGATTAAAAAAAAAAATAGACTAACCCCTACTATGAACTTAGTAACCATATAAATTAATAACCAACTTATTGCTTCGTATTGTCAAGATCCCAAGAAACAGTCACTATATGGGTGGATCGCTCATATAGTTGTAGCAACTGAAATTTTTTCCATAAAAAAAGAAATCTTATTATGGGCTGTGAAGCAAAAATAAAGGGATGTAGATAAATGGAAGGATGATAGAAAGAGAGAACAAAAATATCAATGATATATGATTCCAATATGTATGTATGGTCTATGAATCAACTCATAAAAGGCAGTGTGATAAAGCATTAATACTGATATAATCAATACTGATATAAATATATAAATGAAATATAAATAAATAAAATAATATAAAAAAAAGAAAAAAATAATAAAGAATAAAGAGCCTCGGGTTAATAAAAACTGAGAAGATTGACTCGGGAACGAATTTTGCCAGAAGCTCCATTGCAGAGTTCAGGCCTAACCATTAATGGAGAAGCTATGGGAACGATGAAACCTGTGACTGCATAGGATTCTATTGAAAACGAATCCTAATAATTCATTGGGTGGGATGGCGAAACGAACCAAGAAAAAATTGATTTATTCTGAGAGGTGTCATGAATTGACTGACCCTACGAATGAAAGAGTCAATATTCGCCCGCGAAACCTTTATTTATTGGATTACAATTTTGGCGCGATTCGATAGAGGTAAAAATAAGGATTCATTATATTCTACGTTATATTCTAAAAAAAGAAGCATTTTTTATATTTTCTATATCTAATAATATACACGTCCAGCTATATATTTTGTATATACATCTTCCTTTGTAACAAATTAAATATGTAACAAATTAAATATCAATAAATGCCATTCATTACTTATAATTACTTATATATATTATTATTATTTATTATTTTATTATAATTATAAAGATAATTATTATTTATTATTATAATTATACATGTGTATCCGTAATATTATTGAATCGTTTCATTCGCGAGGAGCTGGATGAGAAGAAACTCTCATGTCCGGTTCTGCAATAGAGATGGAATTAAGAAACAACCATCAACTATAACCCCAAAAGAACCAGATTTCGTAAACAACATAGAGGAAGAATGAAGGGAATATCTTATCGAGGCAATCATATTTGTTTCGGCGGATACGCTCTTCAGGCGCTTGAACCCGCTTGGATCACAGCTAGACAGATAGAAGCGGGGCGGAGAGCAATGACACGATATGCGCGTCGTGGTGGAAAAATATGGGTACGTATATTTCCCGACAAACCTATTACAGTAAGACCTACAGAAACACGTATGGGTTCGGGAAAGGGATCCCCCGAATATTGGGTATCCGTTGTTAAACCGGGTCGAATACTTTATGAAATGGGCGGAGTATCAGAAACTATAGCCAGAGCAGCTATTTCAATAGCTGCGTGCAAAATGCCTATACGAACTCAATTTGTTATTTCACGATAGGGATATAGAACTAAACAAAAGGGATATTGAGGATGAAAAAACAACCGCAGGTTTATTCTGGACGGACAATATTTCTTTTTTTCCTTCATCCTTTGCATTGAAATAACAGATTCAAATAAAAAATATATGATTCAACCTCAGACCCTTTTGAATGTAGCGGATAACAGCGGAGCTCGAGAATTGATGTGTATTCGAATCATAGGAGCTGGTAATCACCGATATGCTCATATTGGTGACGTTATTGTTGCTGTAATCAAAGAAGCAGTGCCAAATATGCCTCTAGAAAGATCAGAAGTCATTAGAGCTGTAATTGTACGTACATGTAAAGAACTCAAACGTGACAACGGTATGATAATACGATATGATGACAATGCAGCGGTCGTCATTGATCAAGAAGGAAATCCAAAAGGAACTCGAGTTTTTGGTGCGATCGCTCGGGAATTGAGACAGTTGAATTTTACTAAAATAGTTTCATTAGCTCCCGAGGTATTATAAATACTAGTGGATGACACTATGATATAGTAGGCTATCTGAAATAGATCAAATTAATAGATTGTGTCTCACGCATATACTTTTTAAAATTTAATAATTCAAAAAAAAAAAAAACAAAGAAAAAGGGAAACATGTTGATTATATCAAAATTAGGAGGCACAAAAAATTATAGTTCGTTATGGGTAGGGACACTATTGCCGATATAATAACTTCTATAAGAAATGCTGACATGAATAAAAAAGGAACAGTTCGAATAGCATCTACTAATATCACCGAAAACTTTGTTAAAATACTTCTACGAGAAGGTTTTATTGAAAATGTTCGGAAACATCAGGAAAATAACAAATATTTCTTGGTTTCAACCCTGCGACATAGAAAGACTAGGAAAGGAATATATAGAACTGTTTTAAAGTGTATCAGCCGACCCGGTTTACGAATTTATTCCAACTATCAACGAATTCCTAAGATTTTAGGTGGAATGGGAATTGTAATTCTTTCTACTTCTCGAGGTATAATGACAGATCGAGAAGCTCGACTAGAAAGAATTGGAGGAGAAATTTTGTGTTATATATGGTGATCCTCCTCCTCTGGTATCCTAATTTTATCTCTAACTTCCCATTTGTGAAATAGAGAGGAAAAGTGAGTTATATACCTCTTCCTTCATTAGTTGATACTTCAAGGGGGTTACCTGGAATGAAAGAACAAAAATTGATTCATGAAGGTTTAATTACTGAATCACTTCCTAACGGTATGTTCCGGGTCCGTTTAGATAATGAAGATCTAATTCTAGGTTATGCTTCAGGGAGGATCCGGCGCAGTTTTATACGGATACTACCAGGAGATAGAGTAAAAATTGAAGTAAGTCGTTATGATTCAACCAGAGGACGTATAATTTATAGACTTCGCAACAAAGATTCGAATGATTAGGTGATTTTTTAAACATTCCTTTCATGGGGACACAATTCGAAGTTAAAAAAAAAATATTCAAGAAACTTATTTTCTTCAAAAGAGTAGATTCAGAATTAAGGTAAGGAATAAGAAATATGAAAATAAGGACTTCTGTTCGTAAAATTTGTGAAAAATGTCGACTGATCCGTAGGCGCGGACGAATTATAGTGATTTGTTCCAATCCGAGACATAAACAGAGACAAGGGTAATCTTTCTAAAAAATAACTTTCTTTTCTAAAGGGGAGGACCCATGTAAGAATAAAAGATCTGTTTTAACATGAAATGGATATCTCCGTATCTTTTCTTTCTGTATATTTCTGACTCATATTTATGAGACGATAAAATATGACAAAAGCTATACCAAGAATTGGTTCACGTAGGAATGGACGTATTGGTTCACGTAAGAATGGACGTAGAATACCAAAAGGAGTTATTCATGTTCAAGCGAGTTTCAACAATACCATTGTAACTGTTACAGATGTACGAGGTCGGGTGGTTTCTTGGGCCTCCGCGGGTACTTCTGGATTCAAAGGCACAAGAAGAGGTACACCCTATGCTGCTCAAGCCGCAGCGGTAAATGCTATTCGTACAGTAGTTGATCAGGGTATGCAACGGGCAGAAGTTATGATAAAAGGCCCTGGTCTCGGAAGAGATGCAGCATTACGAGCCATTCGTAGAAGTGGTATACTATTAAGTTTAGTACGTGATGTAACACCTATGCCACATAATGGGTGTCGACCTCCTAAGAAAAGACGTGTGTAGAAATAAGAAAAGACGTGTGTAGAAAGAAGAATTAAACGGATTTCAAGAGAAATAAATGATTCAATGATCTGATCAAATATTATAATAATACTTATTATAGTATGGTTCGAGAGGAAGTAGTAGGATCCACTCGAACACTACGGTGGAAATGTGTTGAATCAAGAGTAGACAGTAAGCGTCTTTATTATGGTCGTTTCATTCTGTCCCCGCTTATGAAAGGTCAAGCCGATACCATAGGTATTGCCATGCGAAGGGCTTTACTTGGAGAAATAGAAGGAACATGTATCACACGTGCAAAATCTGAGAAAGTAGCACATGAATATTCTACGATAGTAGGTATTGAGGAATCAGTACATGAAATTTTACTAAATTTGAAAGAAATTATATTGAGAAGTAATCTGTATGGAGTTATAGACGCATCCATCTGCGTCAGGGGGCCTAGATACGTAACCGCTAAAGATATTATCTCACCACCTTACGTGGAAATAGTTGACACGACACAACATATAGCTAACCTGACGGAACCAATTGATTTGTGTATTGAATTACAAATCAAGAGAGATCGCGGATATCGTATGAAATCCGCAAATAACTCTCAAGATGGAAGTTATCCTATAGATGCTGTATCCATGCCTGTTCGAAATGCGAATCATAGTATTCACTCTTATGGGAATGGGAATGAAAAACAAGAGATACTTTTTCTAGAAATATGGACGAATGGAAGTTTAACTCCTAAGGAAGCACTTTATGAAGCTTCTCGTAATTTGATTGATTTATTTATTCCTTTTCTACATGCGGAGGAAGAGGACATTAATTTCGAAGAAAATAAAAACAGGTTTCCTCTACCCCTTTTTACTTTTCAAGATAGATTAACTAATCTAAAGAAAAACAAAAAAGGAATTCCATTGAAATGTATTTTTATTGACCAATCAGAATTGCCTTCCAGGACCTATAACTGTCTCAAAGGGTCCAATATACATACATTATCGGACCTTTTGAATAACAGTCAAGAAGATCTTATGAGAATTGAATTTTTTCGAATAGAAGATGTAAAACAGATATTGGACACTCTGCAGAAGTATTTCGCAATTGATTTATCTAAGAATAAGTTTTAATTTTAAATCCATTGTAATTATTTCATCTTCTTTTTATAATAGAAAAAAAAATTAGAAAGAAAAAAAGAATAAAATTAGTTTTAAATCTTTGGCACGATCCGTATTTTCCCGGAATGGATCATAATAAAATAAAATTAATGTCTCTAGGGAATAATCACTTCAAAGTAAATCTT